TTCAAGTTTAGTTTAATTAAGAAAATTTTAAATTTGGATTTTAAAGAAATTTATTAGAAATTAACTTGTCGATTATTTATTTTTTATTTTTAACTTTATTAACGAATTTTGTTTTTAAATGAGGTGCATTTCAATACTTTAATTTTTTTTTTACTGACTCATTAAATTTCATTTTAAATTTATTAAATTATTTAATTTTTTTTTCATTGTTTTTTATAAAATTAAGCTTCACCAATATAGTTTGTCTTTTAACTCTGTTTATTATTATAAATTTTATATTTATAAGTTTATCAATAATACAACTTTTTATTTTTTTTGAACTTAGATTAATTCCCATTTTTTTGATTGTTATTTTTTATGGTAAGCAGTTTGAACGAAAGAAAGCAAGCCTGTTTTTATTTTTTTTTACTTTATCTTCTTCTTTGCCTCTATTAATTTGAATTTTACTTTTAAAATTTAATTTTTATAATGGCATATTCACAGAAGAAAATCATATAATAAAAATTTTTTCTTGAACAAGCATATTCCTCTATATAGCGTTTTTAGTAAAGTTGCCAATTTTTTTTTTTCATATATGACTACCAAAGGCTCACGTTGAAGCTCCTGTATATGGGTCTATAGTGTTAGCTAGGGTTATATTAAAATTAGGAGGTTATGGTCTATTAAAATTTTTATTTGTTTCTTATAGGATATGGTTAAAAATTAGATTCTTAATGACTTCTTTATTAATTAATGGAGCAATTTTATCTAGAATTTATTGTCTATTTATTTCTGATTTAAAAATTATCATTGCTTTATCTTCCGTCAGACATATAACTTTTATAGTAAGAAGGGTGGTTCCTTTAATAATTGAATCAATTCTAGGTTGTCTAATAATAATAGTTTCACATGGCTTCCTTTCTTCCCTTATATTTTATTTTGCTAACTCTTTATATGAACGAACTAAAACCCGAAGAATTTTTTTTTCTAAATCATTTTCTTTTTATCAAAACGGATTTTTGATTTTAATATGTGTATTCAATATGTGTGTGCCTCCTTCTTTAAACTTCTTTAGAGAAATTGTTTTATCTGTTTCTTTAATTTCTTGGTCAGTATACACTTCCGTATTTTTGTTTTTTTATATGATGTTTAGAACTATATACACTATTTATTTACTTATTTTTCTTAGTAACCGATCCAAGGTTTGGTATTTTTCAAGTAGCCCTTTATTAATAAATGAGTTTTTAATGATGGTATTTTATAGATATCTAACCTTATTTTTTATTTTTTCTATCAGACATTTTATATAAAAGTAATTAAGTTTTAGTGATGGATCACATTTAGTTTTGAACTAAAAAATATAAATTTTATAAACTTTATATTAACAGAATTTCTTCAATTTTTAACTCCACAAGTTATATTTTGTTAACTTTCAGTTTGAAGAAAATAATTTTCTTTATTTAAATTTACAATTTAATATCTGGCAGATTATCAAACTTGATTTTTTATTCATAAATTTTTAAATTAATCATCATTTATCCTTTCGTACACAATAGATTTTAAAAAAGATAGAATCTGACCTAATTCACATCGGTCTGAACTCAAATCATGTAGGATTAAATAGTCGAACAGACTTAATTTCTAAATTTCTACATAGAGAAAAATCCTAATTCAACATCGAGGTCACAATCATAAATTTAAATTTGATCTCCTGATTTATAATTATGCTGTTATCCCTAAGGTAATTATTCATTTAATTAAAAAAATTTTCTTTTTTTGTCATCTATAGTGATAAAATTTAATCAAAATAAGTTTATTTATTTAATTTCCCCAATTAAATATTATACACTTTTTTAAGTTAAAATATGAAATTCTTAGGGTCTTCTCGTCTTTTTATAGAATTTGAACATTTTAATTCAAAATTAAAATTTTTATAAACCTTATTTTAAAGATTAGAAGGCATCCACCCATTCATTCTAGACCTTAATTAAAAGACAATTTATTATGCTACCTTAGCACAATTAACTGCGGCCTTTAAACTGAAATCAGAGAGCAGGGTAGATTTAAAATTAAATTTTTTAAAACATGTTTTTGTTAAACAGGTGCTTCATAATTTTGCCGAGTTTAAAATTTAGTTGTTTATTTTAATAATAATTTTATAATAAATAAATAAAAGAAAATAATTCTTTATTTTACCCCCACTATTTTTAGTGTGGAAAAAATTGATTAATGATTTTTTATAAAATAATTTTAAGGTTAACCTTAAAATTTATAATTTCCAATTTGATAAATTTGGTATTAGCCTGAAGCATAAAATTGGGAACCAGATTATAAAACTCGATTAATTTTTTAATTCCATTATAAAATTTTTTTAATATTGCCACATTAAAATAATAATATAATAAATCTTTTTAATTCGGGATTCATATTATCATTAAATTATTCTATAAACCCTGATACCAAAGGTACAACAAATAAGTTTTCTTTGTAATTTTTAGGTTTCATTTTCATTTCTTTAAATTAATATTAATTTTTAAAATTAAAGTGATAGTTTTTAATCTAATTTAGATTCTCTAAATTTTCTTAATTTAAACAAGTACAAATTTGATACTTTAGGAGTATGAATCCTATGGTCTAAATTTAACCTATCTTAACAAACACTAGTCTAATTATTAGTTTATTAAAAATTGAAAATTTGTAATTTTTAGATGCGAATTGCATAATTAACTTTTAGGTGGCCCGACTTCACTCACATCGTTAATTCTACTTACACACTTAGGTAAGGTTATCTTTTTTTCCGGAAGGATAACCACAGGACGTAACCAACAATCACGCAAGGGGCCGCCATTAATTGGTTAAATTAACACGATACTACCACCTCTCCTTTAAATAATCAAAATCAAAAAATAAAGATCACCAAATTTAACATTGGCCCCTTGCGTGATTGTTGATTACGGCCTGTGATTATCCTTCCGAAAAAAAAGGTAACCTTACCTAAGTGTGTAAGTAGAATTAACGATGTGAGTGAGGCCGGGCCTTCCTAAAAGTTAATTATGCAACTCGCAATCTAAAATTACAATTTTTAATAAACTATTAGACTAGTATTTGTATATAAATTAAACCATAGGAATCATTTAAACTCCTAAAGTATCAAATTTGTTTAAACTAAGAAAATTTTATAGCTTATATTCCATCTCTATTTGTTTAGGGTGTTATTAATCATCATTTTACTTCTTCTTAATGTCTTAGGTGGTCTAATATATTATTGTTTGATCGAAATTAGGGTTTATATAAGAAGAGGAATAGTTTATATATAAAAACAATTTTATTGCATAAAAAAGAAATTTAAATTTCCTCCTGAACCTTTTGTATAGTATCTCTAAATTCTAAATTTAGTGCTTAGTTTAACGCTATCAGAATCTGGTTTTAAGTTAAGATCTAGACTATCATTTTTCAAAAATGGATGTAAAATAAAAATTTATTTATTTTTTTAATTCTATATGTTATTTTTACTCTTATTATTGTGGGATTCTTTACTCTTTTTGAACGAAAAATTTTAGCTTTTATTCAGATTCGTAAAGGTCCATCTAAAGTAGGATTAAGGGGGATTCTTCAACCTATGGCAGATGCTGTTAAACTTTTTTTAAAAAGATTGAATAGTCCTCTATTCAGAAATTTATCTCTTTATAGTCTTAGGCCTTTTTTTTTTATTTGTTTGTCTTTAACATTTTTTTTTCTTAAACCTTTTCATTTTGGGTTGATTTTTACACATGGTATATTAATTTTACGGTTTTTTTATTCATTAGGGGTTTATTCATCACTTTTCACTGGATGATCTTCTAATTCTAAGTACGCATTAATTGGAAGTATGCGGAGTGTTACACAATCGTTATCTTATGAAGTAACATTAAGATTAATTTTTTTATTTTTCTGTTTAATTTACTCAAGTTCTTCTGTTTCACTAATTATCGAAAAAAATTTTTTTATATTTAATTTATTCATAAATTTTCTGATTTTGCTAATTTTATTTATCAATTTCTTAATTGAAGCTAGACGGGCTCCATTTGACCTATCAGAATGTGAATTTGAATTAGTATCAGGATTTAATGTGGAATATGGGGGAGTAGAATTTTCTTTTGTTTTTTTAGGAGAAAATTTAATATTAATTTTTAATTCATTAATTTTGAGAATTTTTTTAAGAAATTACGAGTTTTTTTATTTATTTTGGTGTGTAATAGTTACAATAATGGTTTTTACACGTGGGAGGTACCCTCGTTATCGTCTTGATTTTATAATTGAATTGTGTTGATTACTTTTTATCCCATTTTTGGTTTACATATTCATCCCCCTACTAATGATAATATAAATCTTAACCCAATAGTATAAATAAAAAAATAATAATAAAAAATAAACAATGCGAATAATTAACTCTATGTAATTTTAATTTTTTTTTTTTAAAAATATGGTTTAAAAATAATTTTATATAAATAAAAAATATTCTTGTTGTAATCCTTAAAATTATAATTAAAATTAATAATTTGTCTATTAAAAAAATCAAAAATGAAATTTTAGAAAAAAAAATTAAAGAAGGAGGAAATCCCCTAATTAACAAAAATGAAAAGATCAAAATTATTCTTCCTTTTATAAATCTATAAATTAAAAAAATTAATAAAGAAGTAAAGAAATAAATTAAAGCATAAATAAAAAATAAAGATTTAGAAAATTTCATAATTAATACTATTAAAACAACTTGATTCACAGATGAAAAAACTAAAATTTCATTAATGAAAATTTTTTTTAATCCCCTTATTATACTAAACAAAAAATTTAAAATTAAAAATAATATTTCACCCATTGTATTAAATACTATTATTTCCCAAATTAGGATTAATGGACCAATTTTTTGGAAAAAAATGAAGGAAAAGAAAATTTTTTTTTCTATTCATTTTAATCCAGTAATAACCCAATAGATAAAAGGAATTATAATTAATTTAATTATTAAAGACAAAAATAACATATATCTAAAATTCATAACCCCCCTGTAAAAATACAATGAAGAGCCAAGAAATTGAATTAAATAGTACTTAAATTCAAATTCAGAAAATCTTTTAGAAAATTTATTACTAATTATTAGGAAAATTATAGAGTTAATCTCTAGACTTACTCACATTAAAATTCAATTGGGGGAGGAAACAATCATGAAAATTCTTAATAATAAAATTAAAATAATTAATCTATTAATTAATATTATCTAATTTATGAAAAAAATATATTTTAAGTTTAAACTAAATAGAGCTAGAAGAGAATTTAAACTCACTATAACTATTAACAATAATTTACCTCTATTTTGGTTTTTCCAATAAACATAAAATAAACACATTGTTAATTTTGTCGTATCATGACACTTTTTTTATTAAAATATACTTATAAATTTAATTCACCTTCCGGTAAATTAACCTTGTTACGACTTATTCCATTTTATTGGAAGTGACGGGCGGTTTGTACGCTGCTATTAACAAATTTCAAAAAATCATATTAAAATTTTTTTACTTTTAAATTCTTTTAAAAAATTTTTAAAATTTTATATTCTCATATATTACTGACTTACAAGGTTAATTCACTTATTTATAATCTTCATCTTTACCTGACCTAGTTTGTAATACTTTAACTACTAAAGAAAAATTTTTTTCTGTTTTTCTTTGGACGGCGATATAAAAAATGATAAAACTAAAAAAAGTAAGATTTTAGTGTATAATCTTTTTTTCTCATAAGTCTCTAATTTGAATAACAGCCGCCATAAATCTTGATTTAATTCTTCCAAACACCAAATTTAAATTTTATAATAGGGTATCTAATCCTAGTTTTAAAAAATTTACTTAAATTTTTTCTATTTCATTTATTATTTTAGATTGGACCCTTTAAGAAACATGTTTGTCTTGGAAGTTAATTTATTAATGGAATAAATAAAAATTGAACCATGTTTAACCGCTGATGCTGGGACATCGGATTATCCTCATTTCTTAATAAAACAGTTATTTATTAACTTAAACCTTTTTATATTATTAATTTACTTTATATTTTTAATAAAAATTTTATAAATTTTTATATTTCAACCAATTTACTATTGTGTAAATTTAAAAGTGATGTATAAACATAATTACTATAATTAAAATTATAATTTATCTTTTTTATTTATTTTTTGTTTTATTTAATGTTTTTATTTCTCTTAATATTTTTAACAAAATTGTATTTGTGGAAATTTCATTTTTAGATATACTTTCTAGTCACGAATGAATATGAGTAATTTTGGTGGATCAATTTTCTATAATTTTTTCTTGTGTGGTTTTGTGAATTTCATTTTTTATTTTGATTTACTCTTTATCCTATATGACATTAGATTTAGAAAAAACGAAATTTTATTCTTATCTTTTATTATTTATTTTTTCTATACTAATTTTAATTTATTCATTTAATATCTCATCTATTCTTTTAGGATGAGACGGTTTAGGAATCTCTTCTTTTTTACTAATTATATTCTATAACTCTGTCAAAAGAATCAATTCTTCTCTCATCACTATTTTAGTAAACCGAATTGGAGATCTATTTATTATTTTTTATTTCTCTTTTAGTTTTATCCACAGATCATGGAATATCATGTTTTCATTTTCTGAAGATTATATAATTGTTTTGTTATTACTAGCAGCAGCTAGAAAAAGAGCTCAAATTCCATTTTCCTCATGGCTACCTAAAGCTATAGCTGCTCCCACTCCTGTTTCCTCACTAGTTCATTCATCAACTCTTGTAACAGCCGGTGTATATTTAATTTTTCGTTTACCCTCATCAATTTGGTTAATATGGAAAGATTCTTTTTTTTTAATTTCCAGATTGACTATGATTATAAGAAGAATTCTAGCTTTATGAAGATTTGATTTTAAAGAGGTAATTGCTTTTTCCACTATAAGACATATGAGATTTATAATAATAACCCTATTTAATGGATCCCCATTATTAATATTTTTTCATTTATGTGCACATGCTTTATTCAAAGCCCTAATGTTTATGTGTTCAGGATTCTTAATTTATTTCTTTTTAGGTTGTCAAGATATTCGTAAATTAAATCTTTTTTTTATTAATGCAAAAATTAAATTTTCCTTTTATATTTCTCTCATCTCCATGAGAGGTTTGCCATTTTTAACAGGATTTTTTTCAAAAGAAATTATTATTAATTCTGCAATTAATAAAACAAATTATTTATATCTATATCTAATAACAATCATTCTAACCTCTGCTTATTCATTTCGTTTGTTTTTATTTTTAAGAACAAGAAAAAGATATAGTTTAACATCAAATAATGAAATTTTGATAAGAACCTCAATTTTTATTTCTTCCTGTTCAAGAGTTTTTTTCGGGGCTTTATATCAATGATTTTTTATTCCCTTATCTTCAATTTCAAACAGGAGAGAAATTAAATTATTAATTTTAACTTTTTTAATTTTAGGAATTATGATTTCATTATTTCAAATTAAAATTTTCACATTCAATTTCTTAAATTTATTTAATTCTCTTTTGAATTTATATAACTTTAAGTTTTTTATCCTTAGAAAAAATTTATTTTTTTTAATTTTTGAAAAGGGGTGATTAATAAAAAAAATTAACTTTTTTTTAATTTTTGAAAATTATAGACATTTTGTTTTTATAAATTACCCTAAAATCATATGAGCTATCATTTTTATAACTTTTATTACAAAATCATAAAATAAATTTTCTTAATTTTGACAAAACTATATTTTTAATAAACTAATAATTTACATTAGAACATTTAATGTTAAGAAAAAATGAGTTTTTCATTATAAATAAAATAAAAATTTACCACCTAAATTTCAGTCATTTTCTTTATTTATATGTTAATAATTATTACTTTATGATTAAAGGATAATAAGAGCAAGAATGAAATTTTGGGGGCTGACCTTCTATTCATTCAATGTTCATTGAAGAATCTAAGGACCATAAAAGGATTTGTTTATTTATTAACCTTTCATACAAAATTAATAAAATTCACATAACTCTTACTATAGTGATTCAAGATCCAATTGATGAAATTAGATTTAATATAGTAAAATTATCTGAATAATCTGAGTAACGTCGAGGAAAACCAGCTAATCCTAAAAAATGTTGAGGAAAAAATGTTAAATTCACCCCGATAAATGTTAAGAAAAAATGAGTTTTGGTTTTTATTTCTCTTATCCTTAACCCAGAAAATAAAGGGTACCAAAAATTAACCCCTCTGTAAACAGAAAAAACTGCTCCCATTGATAGAACATAATGAAAATGTGCTACTACATAATAACTATCATGGAGAACCACATCGATTCTTGAGTTTGATAATATAATTCCTGTTAGTCCCCCTAAAGTAAATAAATAAATAAAGCCTAATCTTCAATAAAGGGAAGATGTATGGTTAATTTTTCTTCCATAAACAGTTGAAAGTCAAGAAAAAACTTTAATTCCTGTAGGAATAGCAATAATTATAGTTGCTGAAGTAAAATAAGCCCGTCTATCTACGTCTATACCGACAGTAAATATATGATGAGCTCATACGATGAAGCCTAAAATTCCAATAGAAGTTATAGCATAAATTATACCAAGAGATCCAAAAATTTCTTTTATTCTTTCTTGAGAAATAATTAAGGAAATTAAACCAAATCCTGGAAGAATTAAAATATACACTTCAGGATGACCGAAAAATCAAAATAGGTGTTGAAATAGAATTGGATCTCCCCCTCCAGAAGGATCAAAAAATGAAGTTCATAAATTTCGATCAAATAATAATATTGTAATAGCCCCAGCTAAAACAGGTAGAGAAAGAAGAAGTAAAATGGCCGTGATTAGAACTGATCATCCAAATAATGATAAAAATTCTAAAGAGTTTGGGGAAATTCAAAGATTTAAAGATGTAGTAATGAAATTAATTGCACCTAAAATTGAACTAACTCCAGCTAAATGTAAAGAAAAAATTACTAAATCTACCCTAAATCTCGAATGAAAAACAATATTAGAAAGAGGAGGGTAAACAGTTCAACCTGTTCCAGCTCCCATTCCCATTATTAAACTAAAAATCATTAATAAAATTGATGGGGGAAGAAACCAAAATCTTAAATTATTTAAACGAGGAAAAGCTATATCTGGAGAATTAATTAATAAAGGGATTAATCAATTGGCAAAACCACCAATTAAAATTGGTATAACAAAGAAAAAGATTATTAAAAAAGCATGAGATGTAACTATTCTGTTAAAAATAGCTGAAGATGTTTCTGTAGCGTTAAAAGATAATTCAATTCGTATAATTATTCTTATACTTAATCCCACTATTCCTGACCACACTCCAAATATAAAATAAATAGACCCAATGTCTTTATGATTTGTTGAAAATAATCACCGACTAATTTAAATTCCTCATCAGTAAATAAAAATGTATAAAAATAATCACACTAAATCAACAAAGTGTCAGTATCAACATGAAAATTCATAAATTAAATGATGTTTGGATCTAAAATGAAAATTAAAGAGTCGAATTATTCTAAACATAATTATTAATGACCCCACAATTACATGAAGCCCATGAAACCCTGTGGCTAAAAAAAAAATTGAACCATAAATTGAATCCATAATGGTAAATGTTGAGTATTTATATTCTAAAAATTGAAGTATAGTAAAATACAGGCCTAAAAAAATTGTTAATATAATTCATTTAAAACTTAAATCAAAATTTTGATTTAATATTATATGATGTCTATATGTGATAGTAACTCCTGATGAAACTAAAATCAATGTATTAAGTAAGGGGATGGTGAAGGGATTAATAGCCTCTACTCCCCAACACGGCCATATATTTCCAACTTCATTAGAAGGATTTAGAGATCTATGAAAAAATGTTCAAAAAAAAGAAAAAAAAAATATAACTTCAGATAAAATAAATAAAATCATCCCAAATTTAATAGATCTAATAACTTTGTAAGTGTGATTACCTTGAAGCAGTCTCTCACGTACTACATCTCGAGATCAAAGAAAAAAAATTATAAAACACATAAGAAGAGAAATAAATAAACCTCATCTTAAAGTTGTAGATATCGAATAAAAGGTTGAAATTAAGGCTCTTATTAAAATTAAGCTTATATAAATCGGCCAGGGTCTTGGGTCCACTATATGAAAATTGTTAAATTTATTATTCATTTTTAATAATTCTTTAATGAACGTTTTAATTGGAAATTAAATATACTAATTATATTAATTATTAAGTATAAAATATAGAATATAAAATATAAAATACTATAAACTTTTCTGAGTAATGTAAATGGAAGTTCTACTGATTTCATCCCAAGTCAAGTCAATAAAATAAATGTTCCAATATGAAAAAAAAAAAGATTTTTTTTAAAATAATTAAATTTTATCCTCTTGATTTTCTCTTTTTGAAGAATTGGTAAAATAAACAAAATTAAAATTGACATGAGCAACAAAACTACCCCCCCCAATTTATTAGGAACTGAACGAAGGATAGTATATGCAAACAAAAAATATCACTCTGGTTGAATATGGATAGGAGTTGATATAGGGTTGGCTAAAATAAAATTTTCTGGATCTATAAAAAAAAAAGGACATTTTAACCTAATAAAAACAAGAATTAATAAAAAAAAAATTACAGTTAACAAATCTTTAATAACAAAAAATTTTTTGAAAGAAACCTTATCAATATTTAATGTCACACCTAAAGGATTAGACGACCCAGACTCATGAAGAAATATTAAATGGAGTATTACTATTACAACAATTAAAAAAGGAATTAAAAAATGAAAAGAAAAAAACCGTATGATAGTTGGCTCTCCCACATTAAATCCCCCCCATAATCATTCAACAATTAATGGGCCAAAATAAGGAATAACTGAAATTAAGTTAGTAATCACTGTAGCCCCTCAAAAGGATATTTGCCCCCAAGGTAAAACATATCCTAAAAATGCTTCTATTATCAAAAAAATTAATAAAATTGTTCCTCTAAATCAAACTTTCCAAAAATAATAAGAGTTATTTATTATACCTTTTCCTAAATGAATAAAACACATGATGAAAAATATCGATGCCCCAGAAGCATGAAGGAAACGGATTAATCACCCCCTTGAAACATTATTTATGATATGTACCACTATAAAAAAAGAAAAATTTAAATCCGCCTTGTAAAATATAGTAAGAAAAAAACCAGTTAAAATCTGAAGAAATAAACATAAGCCGAGAAGTGAACCAAAATTTCACATATAATTAATATTTGAAGGAGTTGGAAGTTTTAAAAAAGAATTTATAATCAAATAAATGTAACTTATTTATTTTATTAAATTTAATTTCTCGATTTTAAGATTATTAAAAATAAAGGAAAACTTAATACATAAAACTAACCCAATAACTGCCTCTCTAACTATAATAACCATAATATTAATTAAAAAAATTTTATTGAATAGGCTAAACAAATTTATCAAAATTCAGATCATTATTACCTCTATGTTAAATAAAATGGATAAAACTCTTAATTTTATTGTTATTCTTAATATTAAAATTATTACTCAAAATATTAATTTGTTTTTATTAATCAGTTTTTAAATATTAAGTGGTTACAAAATTCAATTTTAATGGGCATAAAAGAATGATTGATACCACAGATTTCTGAGCATTGACCATAAAAATATCCAGAACGAAACCTATATAACCACCCAGAGTTTAAACGCCCGGGATTAGCATCGATTTTCAAACCCATGTTAGGAACGGTTCAAGAGTGAATTACGTCATTTGAAGAAACTAATAAACGAATATAAGATAAATAAGGTAAAATTAAAGCTTTGTCTACGTCAAGAAAACGAAAAAATTCATATTTTATAAAAGAGTCATAACTAATACGTGTAAAATCATTAAATTCATAAGATCAAAATCATTGATTTCCAAAAATTTTTACTGTGATTAATGGGTTAATTAATTCTTCCATTATAAATAAAACCTTGATTGATGGTAGGGCTAAGACTAGTAATACAAATATAGGGATTAGAGTTCAAATTATTTCTACCCCCTCATTATGAAAAAAATGTAAATTTACATTTTTTTCACCAACTATAAAAAAAAAAATAACAGATAAAAATGAAAAAATTAATAATAGAAGTATTATCGCGTGATCATGAAATTTATCTATTTCTTCCATTACTGGGGAAATTCTTTCAAGCAAAGTGTAATTTATTCATTCTATCAATATTTAAAATTGTAAAATTGTCTTTGAAGCTTAAATTCAATGCATTATTGAATTTGCTATTAAAAGACAATTTTAAATAGCTTAATTAGAGCATAACTTTGAAGAAGTTTAGGTAGAAAAGTTTCTTTTAACATAAATTTGTTAAAAAAATTATTTATCATTTTCAAAATGAAAGTTTTAAATTTTAAACTAAACAAATAGGAAGGGTACCAGAATCATCTGAAGATCTTTGTTAGAAGCAAAGGAGTATACACCCCATTTAATTTGAATAATGTAAGTCAACCATTAAATTTGCAATTTAATATTCTTTTTAAAATAAATTAAGTTTTAAACTCAATTTAAAGATCCATAGATTCATTCTATAAAAAGCCTAAAAAGTAACAGAAGTATAGTTAGCCAAAATATAATTATAGTTAGAAAATTAAAAACATAAAAAATCATAGGAAATAAAATGATAATTTCTAGATCAAACATTAAAAAAATAATTGAGATAAAAAAAAAAGGTAGGGAAAAAGATTTTCGGGAAGAAGAATTTCTTCTAACTCCGCATTCGAAAGGATAATCACTATGTAACATTTTAGAGAGCTTTCTACTTTTTAATTTAATAAAATAAATAATTAATCAGATAAAAAGAAAAATAATCATAATTTGAATGTAATAAATCAGCTTATTCCCTAAGACTTGCGCCTTAATATAAGGTTTTAGAAATTAAGTTATAATTCATAAATTTATGTGGTTTACCTTTTTTTTTTTAATTTTGATATTTTCTTTTGAGTTAGAAATTTATTTTCTTTTGTGTATATTATTTTTAATTTTTTTAATTTCTGGACTTATTCTAATGATTAGGGATGAAAATTCCTGAATTAGAATAATAATTTTAATTTTTTTAATTGGGGGATTGATAGTTTCATTTTTTTATATAGTTTCCCTAAGTCATAACAGAATATTTAATTTTAAAATAAGATTAATACCTATAATTTTTTTGTTTTCTTTTTTTAATATACAAAGTTTTCAAATTTTAAAATACTCTTGTCTGTCAGATTATTGATTAATAAAAAATTCTTATACCATTTTTGTAATTTTAGTATTATATTATATAATTATTGTTTTAATTTTTGTTGATCAAAAATTGAGATTTATTAAAGGCTGTTTAAAAGAATTTGGATAAAATTTTACGTAAATTTAAAATTATTTTTGAATTGTAAATTCACAGACTTAATTAGTCTACACATATCCCCCTATAATTAAAATTGCTTATTTAAATTAAGTTTTATTAATTCGAAGTTAATTTTTTCAATTTATTCCTCAAATATCCCCTTCAAATTGATTAATTTTATATTTCTTTATTCAAACTTTGTTATTCAACTATTCACTATATATCTTTTTTGAAATCATCCAAAAAAGCAAAAAACTAGATAATGTTAATAAGTCTTTTTTCAATTTTTGATCCTTCTAGAACTAATATACTTATAAGAAACTGGGTTATATTGTGCTTATTTTTTTTAATTTTTAAAAAAAACATTATATTCTTTAGAAATGCAAATATCACTTTATCAATTCTTAAAGCTGGATTAATAAATGAAATTAAAATTATTAAAAACTATTTTAAATTTTATTTTTTAATTTCTGTATTTATTATTATTATATTTATGAATTTAATTGGTCTTTTACCCTTTGTTTTTACTGCATCAAGGCATTTAAGTGTTTCTTTATCAATGGGTTTAGTTTTATGATTGAGATTTATAATTACCGGTTGAATTAATTTTAATCAAATGTTTTCCCACTTAGTCCCATTAGGTTGTCCTGTAGTTTTAATGCCTTTTATAGTATTGATTGAAACTATTAGTTTAATAATTCGCCCTTTAACACTATCTGTACGTCTGACTGCTAATTTAACTGCTGGACATATAATTATAGTTTTGTTAAGGATAGGGGCTTATCAAAATTACAGATATTTTTTTATTTCTATTTTTTCAGAAGCAGTTATTTTCATTTTAGAGATTGGGGTAGCTTTTATTCAACCTTATGTTTTCTTTATTCTCCTCACACTTTATTTCCAAGAGGTTTCTAACTAA